AACTGATCCTTTCCGGAGAATTAGATGGTCTTCCCGAGCAGGCCTTTTATTTGGTAGGTAACATCGATGAAGCTACTGCGAAGGCTATGAACTTAGAAGAGGAGAGCAAATTGAAGAAATGACCTTAAATCTTTGTGTACTGACTCCTAATCGAATTATTTGGGATTCAGAAGTGAAAGAAATCATTTTATCTACTAATAGTGGCCAAATTGGCGTATTACCAAACCACGCCCCTATTGCCACAGCTGTAGATATAGGTATTTTGAGAATACGCCTCAACGACCAATGGGTAACGATGGCTGTGATGGGCGGTTTCGCTAGAATAGGCAATAATGAGATCACCATTTTAGTAAATGATGCAGAGAAGGGTAGTGACATTGATCCACAAGAAGCTCAGCGAACTCTTGAAATAGCTGAAGCTAACTTGAGTAGAGCTGAAGGCAAGAGACAAGCAATTGAGGCGAATCTAGCTCTTAGACGAGCTAGGACACGAGTAGAGGCTATCAATGTTATTTCGTACTAGTTGATGCATCAGAATAATCAAAAGAAGTTCTGTTTATACACCCTATTTGGATTCCGCCAATTGGATACACTCAAGTGTAATCTGATGTAACGAACAAAAAAAAAAAATACAAATATGAGTATGAGTATGAGTAGTGGGAGGATAATAGGGAAAGGGTACAAAATCCATAAAAAAAGAAAAGAAGGTGGGTAGAAAAACTTATTAGATACCAGAGTCAATGGTATCTAATAAGTTCTACCTACTATTGGATTTGAACCAATGACTCCCGCCGTATGAAAGCAATACTCTAACCACTGGGTTAAGTAGGTCATTTATCATCACAAAGAGAAAGAAAAAATGGGACCAATCACATCGGAGATTATAGACAGAATATGACTTCTCAGCAATACCAATCCTTGGCAGGAAACGGATCAGAGAGCTATCATGTGGGATTATGGAATATCCATCTTGACAAGAAATTATCTAGATGTTAATATGTCTATGACAAGGGCTATAGCTCAGTTAGGTAGAGCACCTCGTTTACACGCGCGCCAATGTTTTTTCAGAGGAGCCCATCATGCAATCAACAGAATTGATCTTATTGAGAAATCGATGTCTTACTCCATGGATTCGAGGAACAAGAGAACAATAGCATGACAAAAATTTGGTTCGGTCCGATTCAGGTGCCAATTCAGGTACCAAATAGAACCCATCATTGGTTTGATCATTGATAAGGTGAATACCCAGTCTATTCAATGCTAGGCATAATGAGTATAAGGACCTCAAAATAACCTCTTTTCGTCCTATGAACTTTAAGGTGTATGAAGTATCATATTTGACTCTTGGGACGGATCGATAGAGACTCCATTTAACTTAGATTGATCTAGGCCGGAGGCAGACCTACGTCAGGGTAACCCTTCTTTGAAACACTTTGGTATTGCTCCTGGATCAGAATACAAATAATGAATCCGAGCGCATGGAGCCATCTCGTTATCTTCCTGTCAAGAAACAAATATGGTGGACTAGCCGATCTTTCTATCAGTTAATGAAGGAGCCCAATGCAAAAAAAAAAAACGCATGTTGGGTCTTTGAAACAGTTCGAATCATTTCGATAATAATCAGTTTGATCTGTTTTACCGAGAAGGTCTACGGTTCGAGTCCGTATAGCCCTATGACATTTTTGTATTCATTTCCTAATTAGTGCGCGTGGCCGTCCGGTTGATTGTTCCATAGAAATGGAATCATTCCCACAGGATCACGGAGATCCCTCGGGGCATGAAAACAAGAATTTATTCCAATGGATCCAACCGGATCGGTTCAAATCTTGGATAAAAAAATCCATTCTTCTTCATTAATCTTCGTGTGTGAATGACATACGACTTTTTTCTTTATTGTTCATGATCCAGGATTTAGTGATACACCTTTGCTTTGGTATACCAAAGTCAATTTATGAAGTCAAAATCATAACATGGGCTGGCTCAAGAAAAACTCCAACCTAACCCAACCAAATCAAATCGAATAGTAAGTCACATGATCTAGGGCCTATTCTTGTTCTTGTATTTGTAGAAAAACCAGAGTTTCAAAAATGAAGCTCTTTGGTAAGTTTCATTGTACAATAGGCTTTTCTTCGTATAACCGGCTTAGCAAAGCAAGTAGTCATTTTTCTGTTTCTGTACAATACTTATTTTTTTTTTTCTATTCCAATCTACCCCAATCCAGTTGTTCATCATTCCAATTCTACTTCTACCAATGCAGACTTTATGTAATAGGGGCCCATTTGAACTTGGATGAGTTAGGAATCCCCCGACGTATCGCCTTTTGGCAGAACAATAACCCCAATTCATTATTTCAGAGACAATAATTGGTCCGAAATGTATCAACGTTTGCGCCCTCTTCTATTTCTATGAGTTGGTTTTTGGATGGGGAGATTTTGTCTGTCGAATCGTTCGACAACGCGTGATTCCATTCGAAATATCTTCTGTAGATCATTTACGATTC